TCCGGAGAAAGAATAGGAAAAGTTATTTCACTATATTTCTGACCAGGAACAGGACCGATCACAAGAATATTTTTTTTATTGGGGCGATAACTCTGAAAAGACAGATTGCCTATCTTTTCTTTCATCTCGGGTGAAATACGATCGGGAGGAGCCAATTCAAACCCCTCCGGTAAAATAAGAACAGCCCCCACATTTAAAGACCCCTTTTTACCATTAGCTAGAACTTGTTTCAGTTGCATATCATAAGGAATTCTAACAACTGCTTCAAATACAGTATCGGGAAGTACCGCTTGGGGAACCTCAATATCCACGGGCTTATTAGCTAAATGGCAATTGGCGCATACAATACGCCCAGTTGCTTCTCGTGGATTTTCATAACCCTGCTGCGCAAAAATGGGATATGCATTTGAAATGGATGCCCAAGTTATTATATATATCATCAGTGAGACGGAAATGGAACGAATAATGTCTTCCCTTATCCAGGAAAAGGTATTTCTAGTTTGCATGGTACAATCTTTGATCCAAAAAATTCTACAATACAATAAAGTTAGATAGGTCACTAGTCTAGTTCCCTATCCCCAAATCTGCTATTTAATTTACTGAAAAAATCTTAAAGGAATATAGGACCCTTGATAGGTAGAAAGAGTAAATTAAAGACGACTTTAAATGCTTTGTTTATGTACAACAATTCAATTTGTGAATCATTTTTCAGTCATTTATTGAATGATAAATCACTACAAGTGATGGCGATACACGATTTAAATAACGGAAGATCCAATATTTGAAAATTGTATCTAGAATGACTGGAAAGGTGGAAACAAGACCAGAGATAATTTGATCATTTTGAGGAAAGCCAAAATCTGTGTAAATATAACCAATCATTAGTTCCCAACCGTGAGGCGAATGGAATCCGATACATAAATCAGTTAATAAAAGAATCAAAAAAGCTTTGATTGTGTCACTTAAATTATATAGGAATTCCTGAATCCAAGAGTTCAGAAGAAAAAGTTCTTCCTTACCCCAAAAAGAATAATTACTTAGAATAAAAAAAGAGATTATATTTGTCGAGAAGTGCAAAATTGTATCGATATGATACTCATTGTGCATTTTGATGAATTGAATCGTTTCTTTGTGGATTCCTATCCAAAGTTTTTGGAAATGGCTTTCAGGGTATTCCTTTATCATTTCATCCAACAGGAAGAGTTCCTTTACTTGTATTAATTTTTGTAAAACACTATTTTCTTGAATATCAGTCAAAAAAACTTCTGATTGCCTAGTATTCCACCAATTAGTAATCCAAGTTTTCAGATTTTTATTACATAAGAGAGAGATCCACCAGGGCAAAAAGACTATAGATGCAAGATATAGAAGAGGGATGAATCTTTTCTTTTTTGCTTTGCCATTTTTCATCTGTGATTTGTTAATGAATCTATCTCATTTGTTGGCTCTATGCGATCTAATATTTCTATCAGGTATGAGTTCTATTATAATAGAACGTATTGAGCCTATGAACCTATCTATTCTCTTTTTTCTGATTCAATGCTTAGTTTTCGCTTTAAATCTGGAAAGAATCCAGAACTAGACTAAGAACGAATCCACTTGGAATTGGAATGAAGAAATAATAAAAATTATTCTTTTTCATAATCAAAATTGAAGCAATTCCATTTTTACGATGAATAAAAGAACTGTGAATAGTATTCGGGTTTCGAGACCAAAGAACTCCCCCTTTTAAAAAGTAGTTCGACACCCATACTATAATACAGCAAAGATTGAGAGAATTTTAGAAAAATGATAAAAAATGAGTATAAAAAACAAAAAAGTTTTCTTGATTTTATAAGGAAGAGATTCATTTGTTTGGTAATTCAATTTTAACTTAAAGGATCACAAAAAAGGGATGAATGGCCAATTGACAAAATAAATAAAGTAGAGAGAATTTCCAAGCAAGATAGGGTCAATTTGTATTCTTAGTAAGATAGGGTCAATTTGTATCTTTTGTATCGAAGGTCTAACGTATCAATTCAAAATATTCAAAAAAAAAGAATCTCATTTTATGTTCTTACTAGAACTATTACGTATCCTTTTTTTGCTTTGATTCAACTTGACATTCTAAAGAAACTTTAGTTAAGTTATGCTAAAGAAAGGAATCGTTGAGTTTTTTTTTTCTTGCTGCTGCGAAAGCAGTCAGTCTTCAGTTCATTTCAAAATACTTCAATTGGTACACGCAAGAAGTAAGCCAATTCGGCAGCTTTTTTCTCAATTTCTCTTGTAGTTAAATTCTCATCAGTACGAGTTAAAGGAATAGCCCCCTGGCCTCTGATTTCCATATAAAGGACACGGCGAGTATAAATACCCTCTTTAACTTCTATTCTGATGGACTGAATATCTTTCATAAGGAATCGCAAAAAGATGCGACGACTTTTTCCAGGAAATCCCCAACGAAAAATGGACACTATTCCTTCTTTTTTATCGAATCGATCATAACCACTACCCACATTCCACAAAATTGTGCACCACAAATAGGAACTAATAAAGAGACCCGCAATCCCATAGAAAGACATCACAATCCCTTGTGGAAAAAAATTGATTTGCTGAGACGGAAATAAAGGTGTCAAATTCCTACCAAGATAACTCGAAGTTCCAACCAATAAGAATCCTAATGAACCTAAAAAAAGTATAAAGGCCCAGAAGAAATTACTTGTTTTTCGAGACCCTACTATAAATTCTATCCATATTGATTCTGATCGCCAACTCATCATATGTATTAGATCCAGTTGCATTTTTTTTGGACTTGAAAAAATAGCCAAAAATTCACTTTTTCCTTCTTATTTCCGAAATAACTCTCATCAACTAGTACTATTTTGCGGTAAACCTTTAGGAGTAATTCATAGAATTAGTTGAATCCAAAATAAAAAAAGCTCCCTCCTTCATATGATCCCCCATAGATGTATATACATGATAGATATAGACAGATCTATCTAAATGGATTGACTTTCATTTTATACACCCGCCCTCTTATGTCCAAATAGCTAGAAAGTATTTACCCTTATAGTATTATTACGCATGCATAAGAGTTTTTTTATGGTTGTTCGAATCTATATGTTCTAAAATAGTCTACTAAATAGATATCTGTCTTATCTAGATGTTGAAAATGAAAAAAAAAAGAAATAGGATTTGGTCTCATCAGATTTAAAAGATCTTATTTTTTTGAACATGAAGAAATAAAGAAGCCATTGCAATTGCCGGAAAGACTAGGCCTACTAAAGGCACAAAAATAGAAGGTAAGTTATTGAAAGTTATCATAGAATGGGTCCCTCAATTTAATATTTGTACCTGTTATTGTTATATTTTGAATTCTAAAGATATCTTAGAATAATTTGTATTTGTATATTATATAATTATACTAAGTATCTCTACGTGAATATATAGATAATACTAATCTAAAATCGAATAGATACAAGAAAAATAAAATTAAGGAACTGAATGGACTTATTCATCGTTCTATTTCTAAATGAAATATATGTATTAGAATCCACTTTTTATTTATTTTATTTATTCTTATTCTTCGGTTGTTCTTTTTTGTCTTCCAATTTTCATAAATAAAAAAAAATGGATTCCATTAGAAATTCTCGAAAGATTGATTGGAATCTGATCCAAACAAGAGGTATTTTTAGTAAAGGGGAATTATCGTGAAATGGAAAAAGATGTAAGACTCGATAGAAATCTATATTTTTTAGATTTAAATTATCTATACATATGCAAAACAAGAAAATCCAATTTGTTTGATTTGCCTGCCCTGATTCTAATTTCATGAAAGGAAGAATTCCCTTTTTATCTTGGTGATAGAGGTCTATTGATTAGTAAACAATAAGATCGGTAAACAAAAATAATTCCCATGATTCTTTTCGCAATTCAATCTTATGTTACCAAACAAAGCAAAACCCATTTTTCAGAATTTTCCTTTAATTCTGATAAACTAAGAACTTTACTTTAGCTCTGATAAACTAAGAACTTTACTTAGCTCTATTTGATAGAGTTTTGGTTCAAAGGAAAAAAAGCATGGAGCTGAAATAACTCACTCAGAACACCTTTTAAAAGAGTACGTGGTACAATTAAATCCAATAAACCATTATGGAATAAACATTCAGCTCCTTGTGAACCTTCAGGCACCGCTTTATTCAATGTTTGTTCAATTACTCTTTTACCCGCAAATGCAATATAAGCATTGGGTTCTGCAATAATGATATCCCCCAACATACCAAAACTAGCTGTCACTCCACCAGTAGTAGGAGATGTCAGAATTGATACATAGAATAGCTTTTTATTTGATTGATAATTATATAAAACCGAAGATATTTTAGCCATTTGCATCAAACTTAAACTTCCTTCTTGCATACGTGCTCCTCCGGAGGCACACACCAGAATAAGAGGTAAAGATTTGTTGGTAGCATACTCGATCAAACGGGTGATTTTCTCGCCTACTACAGATCCCATGCTACCCCCCATAAAATGAAAATCCATAACTCCAAGTGCTATCGGAATACCATTTAGTTGACCTGTACCTGTTTGAACAGCGTCAGTTAATCCTGTCTGGTCTTGATAAGAATCAATACGCTTTTGATAAGGTTCCTCTTGCGAATCAAATTCAATGGGATCAATAGAGACCATGTCTTCATCCATAGGATTCCAAGTACCGGGATCAATCGAAAATTCAATTCTATCTGAACTACTCATTTTCAAATAATATCCACATTGTTCACAAATATTCATTTTGAACCTAAAAAATTTCTTATAAATTAATGCATAACAATTTTCACATTGAATCCACAAATGACTGTATCTCTCGAGATTCGTAGAACCTCCTTTTCTAGTTAAATCACTACCATTTTGAAAAGGTGTTCTATCTTCATTCTTACTAAGACTTAAAATGGAATTATCAATACATACGTGAGAATGAAAATAAGAGTCAATACAACTATTAATGTAAGGATGATAGTGTAGAT